TTGCCTCGAGGAACAATCCTAGGATTCCGTCCGTCTTCTGGATTTGGAAAGGCGTGGATTTTCAAGAACGAGAATCTTTTGATATGCTGGGAATCTTTTATGATACTCATCCACGCTTGAAACGTATCTTAATGCCGGAAAGTTGGATAGGATGGCCCTTACGTAAGGATTATATTTCCCCCCATTTTTATGAAATCCAAGATGCTCATTGAATACTAAGAAAAATTTTCCGCTTATTCTAAAATTTCAAATATTCAAAGATTGTACGTTCTGTTCTAAATTAACTAGAATAATGGAAGTCTCATTTCTATTTTGGAATTCTTTTGGGAATTCTCGATAGGCTGGCAAAAAAAAAAGACAATAAAAAAGAGAATTAGGAATTCATTGATTCTCGCATCCCAGTTATTTGGTTTGGAAGATACTTATTTCATATGAGCCGAAACAATAGGATGAACAAAAGGAGTTCTCCATCAGAAAGTTTTACGTCGTTTTGTACGACGCACATTACTTAGAAGGTTTTAGAAAGTTATGTAGATAGGAATGAATAAATAAAATATGAAAGAAAATACAAAGAAATGAAAGGGTATGGAATTCTCTTTATTTGGATCTGAACTGAATCTTGTCTATTAAATATTAAATTCAACCCATCTATAAATATAAAATAGATAAAAAAAATAGATGGGGTATATCTCGGCAAGATGAATCAAACTATGGATTATTATTTAAACTATACTCTAATTTAAACTATAGTATAAATGAATATGGATGTCGATTCATATCAATTAATTTAAAGAAACTCGACCGATTTAATCATGTGCCAGGAACCAGATTTGAACTGGTGACACGAGGATTTTCAGTCCTCTGCTCTACCAGCTGAGCTATCCCGACCAGTCCCAATGCAGCACCCTTAATTTTATTAGAGGATGGGGTCTTTGTCAATTAACAGTACGCACGGGTTTTTTCTCAAAGATGTTCATTTTGATATATTCTCATATATATATAACATGTAATAAGAGAAAGGCATTTCTCCCCAGATCTATTTATAAACTAAAAACTAAACGAATCAAATAGAATATAGACAAATAGAATATAGAATAGGGCGGGTGCATCAGGAATTTTCAACCCGTAAGAAAATAAAAGGGGATAGGCAAAAGGGTCGGGGAAGAAAAATAGGCTTTTTGGGGATAGAGGGACTTGAACCCTCACGATTTTTAAAGTCGACGGATTTTCCTCTTACTATAAATTTCATTGTTGTCGGCATTGACATGCAGAACGGGACTCTCTCTTTATTCTCGTCCGATTAATCCGTTCGTGAAAAGATCTACAGGCTGTGGGTGAATCGTTTGATACAGTCTGTATATACCCCTCTTCTTCATCCTTTTGGGATTTTTGGTAGAAAGGTTTCTTTACCAACGCAACCAACTCCATTTGTTAGAACAGCTTCCGTTGAGTCTCTGCACCTATCCTTTATTTCTTTCTAAGCCTTTCTTTTTGCTTTTTCGAAAAATAGGATTTGGCTCAGGATTGCCCTTTTTATTAATTCCAGGGTTTCTCTGAATTTGAAAATTATCACTTAGTAGGTTTCCATACCAAGGCTCAATCCAATTAAGTCCGTAGCGTCTACCAATTTCGCCATATCCCCCTCTTTTTGTTTTTAGATTAGTAGTTTATTGTGAGGTCGCTCCGCCCTTTCCTTTTTTGATTTCTACTGGAACCGTTGAGTGAAAGTGTTTTCTCTTCTTTGATTTCTTACCAATCCTCTCTAGGAAACCCTTAGTTGGTACAACTAAAACTAAATAGGATTTTATCCTTTCTGTATCCACAATTCAATATATATTGATATATATAAGATAGATATATATATATCTACCTGTCACTCTTCCCGTAACCTTTTGCATACTTGAACGGTCGATTTTTTTGTCGTCCTAATTTCCGCATTTACTACTTATATCCTTATGAATGAAATGAATGAAAGCGGAAGAATGCCTCATTCGTTATAACGAATTATTCCTAGATAATATATAAAAAAATAATCTCAAAATAATCTCTATTAAAAAATTGTTAATATCATTAATTTATTCGTGATAAAGAAATTCAACTTCTATGTTTTGGATCATTCTATTAATCGTTATGTTATATAATATTAACAATTTTTTTGATTTTTTTTTAATTAGTTAAATTTGAGTTAAAATTTGATATTCTATTCTTTTATCTAGGATTGGATTCTGATTAGATAAGAAATATTAATTAGTAAATAAGATACCAATACTTTAGTGTATTGTTATTTTATTGAATTACTATGCATAGAAAATGAATCCTATGTGAGCCCGCTTAGCTCAGAGGTTAGAGCATCGCATTTGTAATGCGATGGTCATCGGTTCGATTCCGATAGCCGGCTTTTTCCTACTTATTGAACTTTTCCATGATTGAAACTGCCCCTTTGAAATTAAAGAATGTTGAAAGGGTATCGTCCACCCCTTCCAAATACAAAAACAAATAC